AATATTTTTAGCACGGATTTTTCTGGCCCAAGTGTATCTTGTCTTTACCACGAATCATTTTCCTTTATTAACAATAATTGTAGTTTTGCCAATATCTGCGGGTTCATTAATTTTTGTTCTTCCACATATAGGAAATCGAGTAATCCGTTGGTATACTATATGTATGTGTATTTTAGAACTTCTTCTAACGACTTATGCGTTCTATTATCATTTTCAATTGGATGATCCATTAATCCAACTAGTGGAGGATTTCAAATGGATCGATTTTTTTGATTTTCATTGGAGATTAGGAATAGATGGACTTTCTATAGGACCGATTTTACTGACGGGATTTATCACGACTTTAGCTACTTTAGCGGCTCGGCCAGTTACTCGAGATTCTCGATTATTTAATTTTATGATGTTAGCAATGTACAGTGGGCAAATAGGATTATTTTCTTCTCGGGACCTTTTACTTTTTTTCCTCATGTGGGAGTTAGAATTAATTCCCGTTTATCTACTTGTATCCATGTGGGGAGGAAAACAACGTCTGTACTCAGCTACAAAATTTATTTTGTACACAGCGGGTGGTTCTGTTTTTCTTTTAATGGGAGTTTTGGGTATCGGTTTATATGGTTCTAATGAACCAACATTAAATTTTGAAATATTAGCTAATCAGCCCTATCCTGTGGGCTTGGAAATGCTATTATATCTTGGATTTTTTATTGCTTTTGCTGTCAAATTGCCAATCATACCCCTACATACATGGTTACCAGATACCCATGGAGAAGCGCATTATAGTACTTGTATGCTTCTAGCCGGAATCTTATTAAAAATGGGAGCGTATGGATTAGTTCGAATCAATATGGAATTATTTCCTCATGCTCATTCTATATTTTCTCCTTGGTTGATGATAGTAGGTGCAATGCAAATAATCTATGCAGCTTCAACATCTCTGGGTCAACGGAATTTAAAAAAAAGAATAGCTTATTCCTCTGTATCACATATGGGTTTCATAATTATAGGAATTGGTTCTATCACCGATATGGGGCTCAACGGAGCCCTTTTACAAATAATCTCTCATGGATTTATTGGTGCTGCACTCTTTTTCTTGGCCGGAACTACTTATGATAGAATACGTATTGTGTATCTTGACGAAATGGGTGGAATAGCTATCCCAATGCCAAAAATATTCACGATGTTCAGTAGCTTTTCGATAGCCTCCCTTGCATTACCAGGTATGAGTGGTTTTGTTGCCGAATTAATAGTATTTTTTGGACTAGTAAGTAGTCCAAAATATCTTTTAATGACAAAACTACCAATTACTTTTGTAATGGCAATTGGAATCATATTAACTCCTATTTATTTATTATCTATGTTACGCCAGATGTTCTATGGATACAAGATATTTAATGTTCCAACCTCTTATTTTTTTGATTCTGGACCGCGAGAGTTATTTCTTTTGATCTCTATTTTTTTACCCGTACTAAGTATTGGTATGTATCCTGATTTTGTTCTTTCACTATCAGTTGAAAAGGTTGAAGTTATTCTATCTAATTCTTTTATGGATAGTTTTTATGAATAAAAAATAAAAACCCTATTCGTTGTACAATGAAAAAAATAGGTTTTTTTTTTATTTTTCTCTTACGTTAAGTAAAAAAAACTTTGTGTGAAGAGAGCCCTGTGAATTACTACACTATTAAATTCACAGGGCTCTCTTCACACAAAGTTTTTTTATCTGATATGTGCTGTACACTTTTATATTCCTATTCGTCATAACCCCTTTTATGTTTAATTCAATTATATGTTAATGGAAATGAACCATAACTATGTAGTCCTATTCCTAATAGATTGACCCCAAAATAGCATATCCAAATTATAAGAAATCCAATAGACGCCACAATTGCTGAAGTGGTACCCTGCAATTTTATATTTGTTCGAGTATGTAAATAAATCGCGAATACGATCCAAGTAATAAAAGCCCAAGCTTCTTTTGGGTCCCAACTCCAATAGGACCCCCACGCTTCGTTAGCCCATACTGCTCCAGAAAGAATTCCTATGGTTAAAAAGATAAATCCTAGACTAATAACCCGATAACTCCAATAATCCAATTGTTTAATCAATTGGTACCTGTAATAATTAAAAAAATAAGTATTTTTGAAAACATTACTTTGTTCGTTCATGTATTCGATTTCACCAAAGAAAAAGGAACCGTGGAAATTTAAAAAACGATTACTCGTAACAAAAAACTTTTTATTTTTTGTAACTGTAATGACTATAAGTGATACTGATAATAATGATCCACATAAAAGGGCAGCGTAGCCTAATATCATCGTACTTACGTGCATTATTAACCACTCAGATTGAAGAGCTGGTACTAATATTGTAGATTTGTGTATTTCAGTTAAAAGACCTGAAGTAGCGAAGCCTTGGGTAAAAATAGCACTTGGGCCAATTATTGTGCTTAGAATATTTTTATTTTTTTTTAAATACGGAACTATATGAATAAAGGAAAAACTCCATGAAAGGAAGATTAATGATTCATATAAATCACTTAGTGGAAAATGTTCCGAATAAATCCAACGAGTAACTAATAATCCTGTTATAGAGAACAAATTAATTATCATACCCTTTTCGAATGAATCATATAGTTTTACGATTTCATCGACTAAAAAGGTTATCAAATGAATTGTAAGTACAATTGAAACGATCGAAAAAGAAATATGAGTTAATATATGCTCTAAGGTTGAAAATATCATAAGATTTTAGGAGTCCTTTAATTATAAAATATATATGAAAATTTGGATTCATTGTAGGATCTATTTACTTTTTTTAGGAGATGACATGCCGCCACTCGGACTCGAACCGAGATGCTCTAGCACTGCTTCCTAAGAGCAGCGTGTCTACCAATTTCACCATAGCGGCTTATCTTGAACTCATAATAGCCTATGAATAAGCAATCGTCTAGATTTAAGAATTTGATTGGTTGCAATATTTTTTAGGAAAGCTTAAAATTGATGAATAAAAATTTCTTCAACATAGGTATTTGAAGGTTCATTATTTTAGTTTATAGTTTAAAATTTTTTTGTGCATCTTATTTTATACTCTCCTCAACTGGAATTCTTGCAAAATAAAAAACTCCTACTATCGATTCAATTAAGGGAGAGAACTAAATTTTTTGTTTTAATAATTTTAATAACGAAAGATATCCGCTTTTCTATAGATATCGAAAAAGTGAATATATAGAAAAAATAAAAACTTATATTATTGTAAGAAAAAAGTTGATGGGGAAAATAAGACTCCCCACCTTGAAAATTAAAAGATATACTAAAAACAAAATTGAGTATCTTGTGTTTTTTTGTCAACAAAAAGAAAGTATTCTTTTTTTTTTCGAATTTGGTAAGGTAAACAAAATAATTTTTTACATATTATAGATTCTCAAAGCAGCTAGAATTCCATTTAATATTGATTAACTCAGTATAGGGAATGTAAATCGAGAATCTCATTTTTTAAATTTAAATCAGTAAATTTTTATAGTCAGGACGATTCAGATTATTTCAATGTTTTACTATTTATTTTATTTGTTTGTCGCACAAAAAAACTTTTTGAATTCCCGGTAGAAAGAGATTTCCCTAAGGAAAACGCTTTTAACGATGCACAATATCCCTTCCTTTTCCAAAAATTTTTTCGAATACGCTTTTTTGATACAGAAGTACGTTTTTTTGGAACTGCCATTTAAATTAAAATTAAGAGATTACTCATTGGTTTAGCTGGATGTGAAAGACATCTATTGTTCAAAATAAATATGCGTTTTCCTAATTAATTATAGATTTATTTTATTTTTATTTATAATATATTATTTTTTTTAAGAATAGGTATAGGTGAAATATATGGAAAAATTGTATAAAATATTACTAAAAATAAAAAAAAAAGAATAATTTTTATTATTTATTTTTAAAATGAGTTATTCCATGGAATATCCGTAAAAAAATAGTTTTTACGATTGGTGTCTTTCTTTCACATTTTTTTTTCGATTCAAATCTATATTTCCAAAATCTGTTGTGGCATAGAAATGGAATTGCTTAAACTTAATAAAATGAAAGAATCAAAAATTACATGACCTGGCATAAAATGAAAATACTTCAAGAAAGGTTTAAGATGAGAACCTAACTTTATGTTTTAAAAAACTTTATTAAATTTTTTTCTATTAACTTGTAAAACTCGGGAAAATACGCCTAATTTTACTTTAACTTTTAAATTAGAAAGAGACTAATTATTAATCTTTTCATTTCATATGATTTGACCAATTGTAACTTCTTGATTTGAATATTTGAAATAGTTAACATAAACTCCAAAAAAATAAGTAAAGAAAAAAATTATATTATATTTAAGTTAGTATATATCTTAATTTTTTATTGACTCCTTTCAAAAGAGGTAAGATCCGGTGAATCGGAAACAATAAATATTAATTACACGAATTTAAAAACTTTTTTTATGGAACAGACCTATCAATATGCATGGATCATACCTTTCCTTACACTTCCAGTTCCTATGTTAATAGGAGTGGGACTTCTTCTTTTTCCGACAGCAACAAAAGATCTTCGTCGTATGTGGGCCTTTACGAGTATTTTATTGTTAAGTATAGTCATGCTTTTTTCAATTAATCTGTTTATTCAGTTAATAAATGGGAGTTCTATCTATCAACATGTGTGGTCTTGGACTCTCGATAATGATTTTTCTTTAGAATTTGGGTACTTTATCGATCCACTTACTTCTATTATGTCAATGTTAATCACTACTATTGGAATTTTGGTTCTTCTTTATAGTGATAATTATATGGCTTACGATCAAGGATATTTGAGATTTTTTGCTTATATGAGTTTTTTCAGTATTTCCATGTTGGGATTAGTTACTAGTTCGAATTTGATACAAATTTATATTTTTTGGGAATTGGTTGGAATGTGTTCCTATCTATTAATAGGGTTTTGGTTCACACGACCTCTTGCGGCAAATGCTTGTCA